GGAAGAGGCAAATTCGCTTTTTTAGTAAGGGTGGGTTGAAAAGGTGAAGAAGGAAGAATGTATCCGAACGAATGCATCGGCAGAAATTATTACCCCCTTTTTTTAAATCCCCTCGTCACCTACTAGTGAGCCGGAAAGCTTAGGGGCGCCTCTCGTTCCTCTTCCCCCATTTGACAACCCTATCTCAGAATGTTCGGATGATTCTCTGGAACCCCCAACACTAATAGATGCTTCAATACTAAAGAATGGGGATATATCGTTGGGAAAAAGCAGAAGAAAAGGATTTCACGGGCAGAAAGGCGAAGGGAAGTTCGGAAAAGCCTAGCAGACGGGACTATCAACCCCTTTCTATTAAGACCTCGGCATATTCCTTACCCCCCCCTACGAAACATTTACCCCTATTTTGACGAGGAAAGCTCCCAGGTTCTTCTTCTTAAAGAAGTGCATGACCAGATTGGAAGCACCGAGGAACATTCGCAATGGGCCAACTCACCCAGCCATGATGCATGACAGAAGAGAGCGAGCACAAAATAAATGGAGTTTCCCTCTTGGGTGAGGCTCACGTCCGGAAAGAATCTTTGTCAAGCTGGACCCTGATGAGGGATGGGAATGGCTGAATCCGTCTGCCCTTTTCTTCGTACGCAAGTAAGCAACTTGCCAACAATTGTATCGAGCTACAGGCCCTTCCACTAAGATGTTGTAAGCTACGGGCCAACAAATCTCCGACGAAGCAACAAGCAGGCATCAAGAGCGTTGAAGGGGGCCAACAAGCCCCTTTGAAGCAAATGCCTGTGAGAAGCTACAGGACATAGAAGCAGGCCAACAAGTGGATTGAATCTTTTCCAGTCTAGAGACTGGCGAATTACCTTCGAAACAAAGTATTTTAATAATCCTTCTGCTTTGGACAAGATAAGTGGACAGATGAGTTGAATAATACAGGGACAGATAAGCTAGGCGAGGTTCCCCTTTGATATCTCCCAACCTAAAGGCTTTATTCAGAGGTGGTTCTTTCAACCGCCTACTCTTTCGATGAAGGGTGCACTCCAAGACAATCGGTACTAAAGAGATCAAATGGGGGATTTCGTCGATATTGAGTCGACTATAAACTACTCATCTTGCTTGGAACCGTCGTTGTGTATGGGAAAGAGGGGTTCTACCTATGCTTGGTTGGGAAAAGGGTGAATGGTCCCAAAAGGGACGGGAAAAAACCCACTAGAAAGAACGGGGGGTCATCCACTCCGTCGCTGGGTAGTCAACTTTCTCCGTGACTCTGAGTACAAGATTTCCGGGATCAAGAAACTCGCAAACAAATATGCTCGGCTTCTCGTATGCCCCGAAAATATTGTTTCGGTACAACTCAGCAGGCTTCAAAGCCGTTGCGCGCTAGCGCAGCCGTTTTTCAGCTTGCTGCAAAGCCTTTATTTCTCGTCTAAACACTCCAGATCTGCACTTCCCTTTACTCCATAGGGCCGAAGCTTTACTAAGAAGGGCTTTTTTTATAGAGAGAGGGGTTGGGGGGATCTATATTGCTTGCTACAGCTCTATTCCCGACTCGAAATCCATAAAGGACTTGTTGAGAGGATGAACATTCCCGTTCTATAGGTAGCACTGTCCCCTATTAGATAGAGAAGGGTGAGGGCCGACTTCCGTACTTCTGATCTGCTAGCACTGTGAATTACCTTATACCTACGCAGCAGGAACGATATGGAGCACTTACTCTACTGGTCGTCTGCTTTCTCGAGGTACAAAAAGGACATTACGGGATATCTCCAAAATTCGATGTACTTCTTCAAGTGTGGGACACATCTCATGTTTGCCGAATCTAAAAACCATCGCCTTTGCATCCCAACACTTCACTGCGGCTATGATCAGATCCCAGTGTTGGTTCACTTTTGACTTTATCCTCCACCAAATCTTCTGATCTCCCGTTCTCAATGATGTTAAGCAGCTCCTGATCGCAGCAATCATGCCTTGTACGCTTCTTTCATTCGGGGTCAAAGACCTTGGGAATAGACGATGGACCCGCCATTCTACTCTACATGATGCAGCATTTTGAAAGAAAATTCCATCAAAGGAGTGGACATTTCTGACATCTCTTGACACCCTTACTTTTAATAGGGAGGCCTTGCCTCATGATTTTCTTGGCAAGCATTTGGCTGTTGACGTGTCCTCCGCACGCACTTGAATGAGCTTGTTCAACAATGTGCGCTCCTTCTTCCTATGTTGGTTGGAAGGGCGAGTACCCCTTGAAGGACCTTTTGTAAAGGACATCTCCCAAGATCACAAATCGTCGGGCAAGTTCCCTCCGGGCTCCCCTCTGACCATGAGTGGCGTACTCTGGTATGAACCCATCCTTGAGGTAATTGTAGAAATCATAATACCATGGTTCCCATCGTCCTCGTAATCTTCCTCGTCTTGACTGGTGATAGTTCATCATCTTCCAACTCTCAAGAGTCTTCATCCAAAAAGATGAATGAGTCCCCTTCGACGAAAGGGCTCTCTGTGGCTGGGATGTCCAATCTCTCGATGACAAGCGACTCTGTGCTCCGGTGTACTAGCATGTGTACTAGAGCGGCTGAGTATTCAAAGGGCTAGCGAGTCAGCCAAGCTCTTGTAGATTCTCGGAACATGGGTGAAGGTGATCCCCCTAAAGCGCTTGATCAGGTCAATGGCAAGTTCTTGGTACGATATGAGTTGGGGCTCTTTGGTCTTCCATTCTCCCCCCTTACTCACCTCAACATCTATAAAAAAAGCCTTTCCCCTTTTCATAAGTTGTTGGGTTGCATCCAGCTCTCGATCCAGAGCTACTGCTTCAACAATCAACTGAGCTCAGGAAGTCAGGTTAAGACGTCGACTTATACAGGGTCTTGCCCGAGGAGATGAAAAAGAATTCCTGTCTTTAGAAGTCAATCCCACTAAACTACACTTGTACGCTTGACATGAAAAGTAGAGGCAAGCGGAGTCAAAGGCCGAGCCTCAACCAGCAAAGGGGGACAGCCATGCCAATCCAAGCAGAGCAACTATAAGCCCACTCTACCTTTCTTTACCTTAGACTTCGTTCTTCAAGGAGACTCATGTGCAATTTCCTCTCTTTTGTGCTCTTGAACTCTTTCCTTGTGCCTTGAAGTGTTGTATATATTAGGTAATCTATCTGATGGGATTTTTCCTTCTTTATCTTGAGTGGTATAGAAGGGATTTCCTCTATATAATAGGTAGCGATAAGAAGCTAGAACATCAATAGCTGAAATTCGGTAGGGGTGGGCTTGGAGTCAGAAGTCCTCTCTTTCCCAACCAAAGAAACACTTTTTCAAATTCCCGCGGTCAAAAGAAGACTTGCGGATAACAATCAGACCTTACCCGGGACAGGGAGAGAGCCTAATTTAAAGATATTTTTTCTTGCCTTCTCAATTCACATCTATGATTCCTCTATCTCTTGCTCCCTTCGATCGGACTATGACAGCTTAGGGAAGAATGATGGGTCGCTAACAAGGCCCCTAAATGACCGCTAGAAGGCCTACCTCTTTTTTACCAATCCTGCTTGTCCCTCTTCAACTTGGCAAAAAGCCTTTTCCTTTCAGTTGTTCGCTAAGCTTCCTCTCCTTGTGTAGAGCTTCCCTTCTTTCGCTAACTCGCTGCTCGCCTTGGGTTGGGTTCGGTAAGCACTCGGACTCGAGTAGGGGTTTGCTTGCCTGCCTCACGATCGGCTTACGCGGGCTGAAAGGCCATTTAGACCGAAGGCATCTAAAAATGCGCATTCAGGGCTTATTAAAAGTAGTTCACCAAATGCCAGAAATGGCCCTTCTTTTGTCGTCTTAGTCCACGGTAGTCGCCTTTAGGGAAAGAGACTAATTAAGCCAATAAGCAATGGCCCATCATTCTCCGGATCGAGATCAAGAAATGCCACCCTACCTTCTGTTGATCCACTAGCCCTGGGTGGGACATCTCGCTGACAACGTAGGTCAAGAACAAGCCGCCTTACGGAAGAGAACCTATCGCCATGATTAAATGCGTGACACCGCGTCCAGAAGGTCTCTCTACCCATATCTGTCAAGCCAATCCCATACATATTTAGTGGAACCAGGGCCTCGACCACGAGGGCATTTCTTAATGTTGGCGCCAAACTAGGCCTAAAGCAGCTCCGCGCACCAGCAAGAACATTTACAAAGCACTTTTACAAGAGCCCGTCCCTCATTTAGTTTATCCTTAACAGAAAGAGTCTCCCAATCGTAATACTTCGCAAGTACATTCTCAATGGCCCTGCTCCTGTCTTTGCTCTTGCCTTACGGGACTATTTCCGCTTTCTATATGGTTCCGCGTTCCGGCATGGGTAGATTGGAAGGTCAGTCCACTGAGATGCTTGAGCGGTCATGTTACGCCGCGTACTCTCCTGAGTCTCAGCCATTTCATTAGTCAATCCCGGATTCTCCGGAAGGGGCGTGGGAGCTCTTTGTGCCTGGCGTCGGGATCCTATTTGAAAGGAACAAGCACTCACGATCGGTTTAAACGAGCATAAAGGCTATTTTTCCTATATGCGATGGCATATTTGTGGATTAAGGTGCCGCCCAAAGGAGTGCACCGGAGAAATGGGAATAGGCCTAATTAGTGTTATTGGACTTGCTACGGCAGCTATGTGGGGAATGCCTCGGCTTGAAGGAAACGTAGGAGGAAAGGGATGATGCAGACGTCCCAGACCTAATGGACGAAGAAAGAACGGCCCGTCACACTATTGGAAAGGCGCATGTCCGGTTCTCGAGAAGACAAGCTATGGATTCGCGGTCGGAAAGTCGGCATGCATGAAAGTCGAAGGCATGGTCTGTTCGACATCGGGTTGGTGCGAAGCGAAGTTCTTGTCCATGAGTCGGCCTGCCCCTTATTCCTGACCTGATCAACCAATGGAGTTAAGCGGCGCTGGCCCATCCAAGCGCTAGCAAGCGGTAGGGCCTTCCTTTTCGTCCTCTCTTCGCTGCATATTTCATAAAATAAACCAGATATAGAAGCAAGGATACGGGTTCCCGATCGGACAGAGAGAAAGTAAACATTGCCTTTCGCCGAAGAAAGCTCCTTATCCATCCCCGGGCGTACATCCAATGCATTAGATACAATACAGTAGTATACCACTTGAACAAAGCAACAAAATTTCTATAAAAGATAGAATAGAAATGCGCACTCGTTGGACATATTTTCTTGCTGCCAGAAGTCAGAGTCCACCTCTAGCGGCATCTATATAACTCCTTTTTTCCTCTCCTCAGGTCTTGTTTGGTCTGGAGTGCGGTTCAAAGACCAGGTATGTTTCTGAGAAGACAAGCTACTGATGTGCGATTTGACATCACAACCTTCCGCGGTGTAGTCCTTTTAAGTTAAGTAATAAGTCTCAAATCGAACTCTCACTTCTTCCTATGAGCTAGAGTCGGCTAGACCTAAAAGAAAGCTCCTACTGATATCTAGTTCCGTTCCGTCAGGGGAGGATTCACGACAAGAATTATCCAATGAAATGTCCAATTGAAGCAAACTTCGATTGAGCAATTCAAGTGACTAAGGGCGAGGGGGTCCAATCATTGCAGTTGAAAAAGAAGCGCTATAAAGCCTATAAGAGCTGTAAACTCCTGATATAGCCACGTACGTAGTAAAGAAGGGCGGACCCCCTTATTCATAGAACTACTAGCATAGCAGCAGGAGGGGATTGTTATGCCTCGGAAAGATACATTGCACAATTGAAGTAAGTAATCGAGAGAGAGCCATCGGTCACGGATTTCATCATGGCACCATTGCTCTATGAGTCAGAAGGATTGATGGCTGGCTGAACATGGGGTCCACCCACCGTAGCCCGAGACGCATAGGCATCTCAAACCCACGAGATACCTCTCAGCAAGCCTGCTGGAATAGGACAACCAAAGGAAAGGAAGGAAGGCACACCTTCAGGAAAGCCTTCTGACACCTTATTAGCGAGACATCTAACTAATATTCTCTGCCTTCCTCAGTAAGAGGAGGCCTGAACGTCCTTGTGAATGGGCAGAGCCAGGTGCTCTTGACTTTAGTATGGTTATTGGATGGAGTACGAATGCCTTGGTGTAAGCCCTTTTGGTAGCTCCGGCGGCATCACATGCTAGCTGGGATATCCCCAAGTCAGAACGCCCCCTTTCCAACGATCATTCGTAATCTGCTTGACGAAGTAGAAGCAACTGAGCGATTAAGTTTCCTCTCCAACATGTACAACAGTTTGGTCGAAAACGGAATCCAGAGCCCGTTTTTCGATCAAATTGTTCAGGCTTTTCTTACTATGATGGGTGGTGGATAATCCGTTAGCGGACCCACTTGGCCTCTTACTTTTTACTTTCTTCCCGTTTCAACTAAAGGAGGAGAAGTGAGAATGGCGTAGATAGAAGGACCGAGCGCCCCCGGACGTAGCGGAAAGGTGAACCGGGTAACCACGCGATTAGAATAAAAGGAAGTTCGCTGGGATTCTATTCATTTCCCAGAGGTGCTGGTTCGAATCCAGCTTGTGATAAGACCTTTTTGGTCATATACCTTGGTCTTGCTTGTTATTGTTATATTCAGTTCCTTTTTCCTTCTCCCGCCAAATTCGGATTCACTTCTTTCTCCTTACCTGGAAGCGGCTAGGCTAAGAAGAGGAAGCAAAGGCCGAAGAAAGACCTTCCACACGACTGCTCTTCTTTCCTGTTTGCTGTAACTGTAAACAGCCGATTCAGATTGAGAAGGAAAGAGCAGCCCTAGGCTCCGCTTCTTAGGATGATGCCTGTGCCATGTATGATCCATCGGATTCTTTTTATTCTATTTTCGGTGCTGAATAAAGGGCGGTAAAGGGACGAAGTAACTTGACCGATAGGTCAAGGGACAAGCCCTTGGCTTAGTTTCTAGAATAGAGGACGGTGGAAAGGTTACCGTTTCGCGATTCAGAACAGAAAGCTTTGAGTTGATTCTCTATCTTTAAATCTCATCTATAAGTCAAGGCTTTTCACAATCCATGCTTTTACAAGTCTTCCTGTTCCGCTCCTTTCCCGGTTATAGATAGAAGATACTATTACCCCTCCTAACTCAGTTGCGTAAGTGATGATGCCACAGAGGTGAACCAGGTCTCCTTTGATTCCGTACTCAAAAATGAAATTAATGAATGAATTCACTCGTTTTCCTCTGATTCCTTTCCTTCCCGATGAGATCTGGTTCTCGAAGCGGGTTCAGACTCAGATGAGTATACCTCGACAGGAAACCTCAAAGGCTGACTTGCCTTGATTGAATATAGGTCGTTTCCAGGGGAATACGTGGAGAAATCATCTTCTTAAGAAGGCTTACTGGGTTTGTTGATGGAATCAAGCTTCTCGTTGGCTTTGTTGCATGCTTTCAAGAGTGAAGGTCAATGAAAGTATCTTGATCCTCCGCTTCTGCTCGGGTGACTGCTAGCTCCTTGACCGATGAGACTCTACCCCGCCCCGATTAAGCAGTTGCTCCCAATTCCTCTCGTCGTCCAATCACATATGTAATAGA